CTCATTCATCAGCTACCCCGCGGATCTATTCCAAATTTATGAATCGTCCCATGGATTTTGATATTTCGATTGTATGGCGTGGTGTATACACGTTATGCAAACAGAAGGTATGGTTACTCTACTCTATTTTTTCATGGAATGATTATTCCATTCTTTTTTCTCTTTGGATCATAACCAAATCAAAACTTCTCGAGTTATCAGAATCTGTAGTAAAAAAAGTCCTTGGTTATTTAACTTAGATGAAATAGTAATAGTTCCGCTCATTGGTATACTACAAAAATGGGAATGAAATCAATCTGATTCCAATATCTCATATCTTTCCCAAACAAAAGGGGACAATTTAAGTGGAAAGCCCATATCTATTTAATATCTATTTATTAGAATAAAATTAGTCTGTTTTTATGTTATTTCGTACTGTATAATTCCTTTGCTTTGTTTGTGGGATCATTTTCCCCAGGGGTAATGAAAAGAATTCTAGAATGGATTGCTAATTATGCCTAGATCTAATATAAATGGAAATTTTATTGATAAGACCTCTTCAATTGTAGCCAATATCTTATTACGAATAATTCCGACAACTTCAGGAGAAAAAAAGGCATTTACCTATTACAGAGATGGTGCGATTTGATTCTTTTTTCTTGTTTTTTTTAGCCCTCACCTCAGTCTTACGAGAAAGAGACGCGGTTCGGTATAGAAAGAACGAAATTCTTGAAATAAACCTACGCTCGGTGAAGGTGAAGTTTGGAGATAGAACAATTCCTTCTATCGTGTATCCTCGATTGATGCAGCCTCAGATGTTTCAATTGTTGATTTGAGTATTGAGCGAAAGGTTACACCTATGGGTTCTGTATTGCGGGTCAATCCTACACTACATCAGTACCAATAGACGGCATAAGGGAAAAAGCACTACACCTAGGAATCAACAACACAAAAACTTTGTTATAAATTCCCCCTTTCCTTATCGGTATCGGGACTAACAAGAATGGTTGGGACAACAAACATCCATCTCGTTTGTACTTTGGATACCCGTATAACCATCAAAGATCGTTGAAGTGACTAATTCCTGGAAATAGAAGGCGTTGAGAACAAAGAAATTGTTGGAGTTACCATTTATATCTAACACTAATATGATTGGTGTTAAGAAAAAACCTCTTGCGGGAAGGCTGGCTAGAGATTTCTTGTAAAAATACTAGTTCCTTTCAGTTCATAATGAGATGAGAATAGTTCAATTTTTATTCTATGGATTATTCCCCTTAGTACTATGCGCAGAAGGGAGGAGCCGTATGAGATGAAAATCTCATGTACGGTTCTGGAACGGAGATTTTTTGAATAGAATGAACGACCGTAACGGATGTTGGCTCAATCCGAAGGAAATTATGCGGAAGCTTTACAGAATTATTATGAAGCTACGCGACCAGAAATTGATCCCTATGATCGAAGTTATATACTCTATAACATAGGCCTTATACACACAAGCAATGGAGAGCATACAAAGGCTTTGGAATATTATTTCCGGGCACTAGAACGAAACCCATTCTTACCACAAGCTTTTAATAATATGGCCGTGATCTGTCATTACGTGCGACTATCTCCACTATAGAAATAAGGAAAAAAAGCAAAGATCAAATTGGCTAGTAAATACTAGAAAAAATAGGCTTTCTACATAATGCATCGTCCAAAGCAACGATTTTTATCAGCTGTAGCAAGGAAAGAGACTTCACGAGAACCAAAATTGGAAGAAAAAAAAATGAGTGCAGCCTATATACTATATTCTATGGATAAAGGATCAAATTGATAGAGAAAGCACCGTAAAGATCAATTAGCGAGCTATTGAGTCGATACAGTTAAGAACTGCTTACTTATGTCATGATATGGGACAAAAGTTAGGAATCAACTTATGTAATAGAGTCAATCCACTAAGGTATTGAGCAGCGGTGTAGCATCAGATCCCAAAGATAGTAAGTTCTTTTTTCTTATGGAAAAAAGTCTTTTTCAAAGATTCTATATGAATTCCATATATGAAACCGAGATAGTTACCTTTCAGAAAATTCTAACGATATTGTGGGGATACCTATGCTTCATTCTTCTGAAGGTGGGAGAAAAGATCAAACTGATTCTGATTATTGATCAAAATTAGGGTTTGAAACTTATGTAATTAACTTCTTCTGGTTAACCCAAGAAAAAATGGGATAGGTTTATGAGAAATCTAATTCAGTTAGCATAGGGTAGATTAAGATAGGACACAAAAAGAATCGATTTTTGAGCCGTATGAGATAGGAAACTCTCAAGTACGGTTCTAAGGGAAGGAACCACCTATTCCGACCGGGGAGAACAGGCCATTCTACAGGGTGATTCTGAAATTGCGGAAGCTTGGTCCGATCAAGCTGCTGAGTATTGGAAACAAGCTATAGCGCTTACTCCAGGTAATTATATTGAAGCACATAATTGGTTGAAAATCACGAAGCGCTTCGAATAAAACCACTCTCTTTTTTAATGAATT